CTAAATTAGGAAATTCATTAGTAATTAAATAGACTAGAACTATAGTCTATAATATAACTATATTAGAATCTTCTAATAGAATCTATTATGATGATTACACGATTACCGCTTGTATCATAGGTTATCTTAGACTTACTCTAGGGATAATCTCAAACTGCCTACCAATGGAGTAGTATGATCAATACATCGAATAGTTTGGGTAAAGGTATGAAACAAATTGAAAAAAAAAAGAAGTGGTACTGAACCCATTTGCCCTATATGCGCAAATGGAATTCGGGCAAACCTTCCTCCGGAGTAGAACAAGAACCTAAAAGAATTGAAAGGGCCCATTCAGGAACAAGAAAACGACATCGTTATTTGAATTTCGATGAAACAATACATCAATGAGAAGTTAGTTCAATAAGTTCATAAAATTCTTTTTGATTTTCTACATTATAGAATATAGGGAAGGAGGCCAAAACTCATGTTACAAAAAAAAAGAGAAGAAAAGCAAAATGCTTTATTAGAGAAACAAAAATCTGTAAAAAAAAAGAAATAGGACTGGAATCGACACATTGATTTTTTTTTTTTGCAATTCTTTCGAACCGTATGCATCCAAAGGTGCACGTACGGTTCCTCAGGGATAAAATTTTGCCCTAATCAACCGACTTCATCGAGAAAGATTACTTTTTTTAGGCCAAGAGGTTGATAGCGAGATCTCGAATCAACTTGTTGGTCTCATGGTATATCTCAGCATAGAAGATGATACTAGGGATCTTTATTTGTTTATAAACTCTCCAGGCGGATGGGTAATACCAGGAATAGCCATTTATGATACTATGCAATTTGTGTCACCGGATGTACATACAATATGTATGGGATTAGCCGCTTCAATGGGATCTTTCATTCTGGTCGGAGGAGAAATTACCAAACGTCTCGCATTCCCTCACGCTTGGCGCCAATGAGTTTTTATTTGAGAAAAAAAGAAGACTATGCCTTCGCTGTATCGAATATGAATCAAATAAAGAATAAGTAATAATAGCATGGCACTTCGAGTTCGATATGAACAAACCATTATTGTTTTTTGCTAACATGAGATTTTGTATCGAGATAGTAGTATGAAAAAAGGGTTATTCCCAATTTGATCTTATGTGTCAAGAGTAAATTTCAGCGTCACAAACCATTTTTCTTCCACACCAGAAGTCTCTTTTTTATCTTTATGTTATGAGAGAAAGAGTAAAAAAAATGGAAAAATCATTTGATCCTTCTTGGATCGTATCAAAAAAAAACTTTGGGATTGCTAAACCACAGACGAGATAAATAGATAAATATATAAAGCAACCGAACCATCATAGTATTTTTTTTTTACTACTCTGAAAGGAAGGGTGGTAAATGGATCATTTAACGATTTGAATTGTATGGGTTCTCTTTCTTCTCTTTCTTCTTTTCTCGATAGAAGAAATTCCATTGCAGAGCCGTATGCAATGTACAAAAGATGCCCGTACGGTTGTTTCATTCTATTTTTTCTTGTTATTTTAATTCCCCCTTACTTTAACCCAATCGTGCGAGATAGAAATAGAAGAACCGTTCCTTATGTTATATCAACATCATCAGGGTTATGATTCACCAACCTGCTAGTTCTTTTTACGAGGCACAAGCAGGGGAATTTATCCTGGAAGCAGAAGAACTATTGAAGCTTCGCGAAACCCTCACAAAAGTTTATGTACAAAGAACGGGCAACCCTTTATGGGTTATATCCGAAGATATGGAAAGGGATGTTTTTATGTCAGCAACAGAAGCCCAAGCTCATGGCATCGTTGATCTTGTAGCGATCGAAAATGAAAATACTGGTGGGGATTTCGTATAAATATAGAATTCCATTTCAAAATTTGAATTTTCTGTGTGAATAGAAATCATTCATAATAATCAACCATCAGGTTGAGATCGATCTAAGCCAACCCGCTCTATTCTATCTAGAATGAGATTTTATAGACACAACATGCCAACCATTAAACAACTTATTAGAAACGCAAGACAGCCAATAAGAAATGTCACGAAATCTCCCGCTCTTCGAGGATGTCCTCAGCGTCGAGGAACATGTACTAGGGTGTATGTGCGACTCGTTCAGATCATGAGTTTGAAAAAATGCAAAAATTTTGTCCAGTATAAACGACCACTACTAACGAATTGGGATAGATAGAGTGGAAGACGGCCATTTCATTGACTATTATCTAAAAATGATGATCTATCATCTACATCTACGTATTATGTTATGGAATTTATGGTTTCTATTGGTGCAAATCCAATCACTCCGTTTGAGATGAGAAGCAATTCTCCATTGGTAGCAAATAGTTATCCATTAAGCGGAGGAAATAGTCTTATAAGAAAGAAGCAAAAAGGTTATGCTCCTATTTTGGAAAAAACGGACTAACAGGGTCAGCTACCTAGCCAACTTTCATAATTAAATGCCGTCACTGTATGGATAGCTTTTTTGTGAAAAGGACTTTTACTTTCTAATTAGAATTGAAAAAAGAATTCTAAATGAAAAATGGATGGGTAGAGCCAAAGAGTGTGAACTATACAAGTTCACAATAAAATTTGATGAAATGAAAGAAGAGGCTCCGGTGTATAGAGAGGACCTCACCGTTTCAAAAGTTGCCATAAAAACGAGGGAACCCACTATTCTTTTTTATTTAGTATTGGTAGCAGTCGAATTTCCTATTTCCAGGCGAGATACCTGGAAGAAAGAAAAAATCGTGGTCGGGAAGGTCATAGTCGCAAAAGCCATTGGAATTTATATTTTATATATAGGAAGAATCCGTTTTGTTATTAATCGACCGGAGGAAAAGGATGACTGAAAGAATAGAAATCTATTAGTTATTCAATAAAGTTTCATTTGATTCAATGACCAGAGTTAAACGAGGATATACAGCTCGGAGACGTCGAAAAAAAATTCGTTTATTTGCATCGACCTTTAGAGGGGCTCATTCAAGACTTACTCGAATGACTACTCAACAAAGAATGAGAGCTTTGGTTTCCTCTCATCGAGATAGGAGCAGGAAAAAGAGAGATTTTCGTCGTTTGTGGATCACTCGGATAAATGCAGTAACTCGTGAGGATAGGCTATTCTATAGTTATAGCCTCTTCATACACAATCTGTACAAGAGACAATTGCTTCTGAATCGTAAAATACTTGCGCAAATAGCCCTATCAAATAAGAATTGTTTTGATATGATTTCCAATAAAATCATCAATCAAAAAGAAAATAGAAATCAAATAAAGGAAGAAAAGAATCTGAATAGTTAATAGAATCTACTATATAGGAAACAAGAATGATTGAAACAGAATTTCCCGGAGAATGGACTCCGGGAAGATAGAAGAAAAAAATGAAGATTTGAGTAGTAGGAATAAACGAACATCTTTCAAGAAAAAAAGATTTCTTCCCCATTTTTCCTTTTTTATAACACAAGAATCAAATCTGGATTCTAGTTTTTTTTGAGCAAAACATTAATCTGAACTTGAATTCCGATTGGAGTTTTTAGGAGTCTATCTATTTATTTTTAGTTCTAGAACCTGTAGTTCTAGGGATCGATTCCACTCTCTCCAATTGTTTCTCATTATTACGAAAAGGTAACGAAGATAAAATACGAGCTTGTTTTATAGCAATAGTAATTAATCGTTGTTGTTTCAAGGTCAACCTATTCACCCGTCTAGATAAGATTTTTCCTTGTTCACTAATAAATCGACTAATTAAACTCATGTTTCTATAATCGATTCGATCCCCCGATCCAATTGGGGGTAAACGCCTACGAAAAGATCGCTTGGATTTACGAAAAGGTTGTTTGGATTTATCCATGGTTTGCTTATTCCTTGTTTGTTTATTCCTTATATATAAAATAATCTAGAAAATAGAATTCTCTTTTTCTTTTATTCATTTCAGATCCGACCGAAATAGGATTTGGTTTGTATTCTATATGTTAAGATGTAAAGTTATTACTCTTCCCGCTCCTTGGAAAAATCACACACGCATTCTGCTCCATCTATTTCTTTATTTCCCCATGAATCGTATACTTTTGACAATAGCGACAAAATTTTCTCAATTCTAATCGATTGGGTGTATTGTGTCGATTCTTTTGAGTAATATATCTCGAAATGCCCGGCGATTCTTTATTGACACCCTTTCGAACACAACAGGTACATTCCAAAATCACTAGAATTCTGATATCTTTACCCTTGGCCATGAACCTCCTTTTTATTTTGGATTGACTTAACTTTAGAATTCCCCTCCTTTTCTTTTGTATCCGAACCAAAAAGAAAAGAAAATAAGAAGAAAAGAAAAAAAGAAGAAAAGAAAAAAATCTATATTCTATATCTATCTATATCTATATTAATAAAAGTTACTAACTAGAAATGCAATTTTTAAATATTTTTATTTTTGAATTCGTTAATAGAAGAATATTCAGAATATAGTAATAATTAAGTAATACAATTTTTTCTAACTAGGAATTCTTCCTATCCTAATCTCAGTATTTTATTCTTTCTATGTTAGAATTTCGCGCCCCTAGATTGGATTCACATTTCCCATTTATTTTCCCCAAAATTCTATCGTAAATTCACTCTATTTTGACTGAGGTTCGATACACTTTTTCTTTCTTTTTTCTTTAGGATTAGGATAGGAAAGAAAAAGGGAGCGAAATTGGAGCCATGTTGCGTAGAATTGTATCTCAAATCTTCTTCATTTCTTCACATAGAAATACAAGGATTCAATCAGAATGAAAAAAAGGGGAATGACAAGGCGTCTGGAAAGAAACGATTAATTTCTATCAATAGACCTGCTAAAGACCCAAACCATAGAGTGGTTAGCACAGGTGCCGTGGAGAGATATGTTTTTATATCTCGCATTGAAAATCCTCCTTCTTCTTTTATTTTCTATTTTTCTTGTATTGTATATTGTAATACATATATAGTCTTAGTTTGATATTGTATATTGTAATACATATATAGTCTTAGTTTGATATTCT